TGAGCGACCGATCCGGCAGAACAACTCAAAAGATAAAGAAGTATCGTTAATTTCTTCATGCTCGTTCCAAGTTCGAAGTACCATTTGTACAAATAAGAATCCCCTCCCTTACATGATTTCTTCTTCATATAGATAGATATAGGATCTATGGGACAATTACTTAGAAGTACATTTTGTGTAACAGCCCTTCCTATCTGATAGAAAAGGATCCCATGATCCTGAACCGATCTTATCTGGGATCGAAAATCCCAAGTTTTTCTATGAAGAGCTGATCTAATTGTATTAATTTCTATAATGGATTTCTTCTGTGTAATACTAATTGATAGGGCCTCATTGATAAGTGCTACAAGATCTCGCGCATTGGAACCCATGGTTATGGACCCGAATCCGTTAGTATGGAACATCTTCTTTTCCAAGTGAAATCCCCTAGTATATGAAAGAATGAAAAAGTGCTTTCGTTGTTGTGGAAGAAGAAGCCTTCGTATCTTAATGCATGTATTGAATTTATTCGGAGCTATTAGAGCGGGATCCACTTTTTGGGGAATATGAGTCGAAGCAATAACAAGAATCTTTCCAGTGGAACATCTTTCACAATCCCTGGAGAGATAGTTCTCTAATAGACCGAGGGATAAGTAATTCGACTCATTCACATGCAGATCATGAATGTTTGGAATCCATATTATGCAAGGAGACATTGCTTTTGCTAATTCGAATTGAAGGGTTATATCAAATCGGTCTATTTTCGGCGTCATATACATAGTTAGCACATTCGTCATAGTTAGCAGCTCCGTATCAATATCAAGGTCATCATCACTATCATCAATATCGTCACTATCATCAATATCGATATCATCAATAAGATAACCTTTAGGCTTGTCATCCAGGAACTTGTTCGGAAATACCGTAATGAAAGGAACATAGGAGTTTGTCGCTAGGTATTTGACCAAACAGGATCGTCCAGTTCCTATAGAACCTATCACTAAAATACCTCTAGAAGGGGATAGGGCTAAGCGGAGCGAAAAGGGTTTTCCATGAGGAGATGGGGAATGAAAACTATTAGCCCCACACGAGGTTTGTGAATAAGTGATTGTCTGATAATGAGCAAGGAATATCCGTCTTTCTGCTAAACAGGATCTATTGAACTCATAATTCATTAGATCCTTTTGATGAATGTCAACTAAGTATCGTAAGGAAATTGATCCCGGTTGTTCAATCATTTGATAACCAGAGTCATTCTTTGATAAATGATCACTATAAGTCAGACTCAATAGAATTTGATCAATCCTTTTTTCTGTCGTTAAGGCGGAGAACTGAACCAAGAATTCTCTTTCTTCATCATCAATCAAATCACTGTTCGCGACCCAGAATTCTATTTTCTCATCAATCCAATCACCATTCACGTTTTTTCTTTTTCTTATCAATGAATAGATCTCTTTACTTGTACGACTTAGATGTCTCGTATTTCTCGAAAAAACGATTCGATTGATGGGATTTGGTATGAGATCGATGAGATTGATCTTCCAATATTTCTTATTATAACGTATTGATTTGACCCCATAAGCGGGACCACCACCCAATAGCATGTTGCCACCAGAAGCAGAACCCCGTATTTCTTCCAGAGAATCTCCTAATTGTTCCAGAACAACTAGAAAGAGATTCTTTAACCAGAAAGGATTCAGTTCAGATGTAGGATACCTATCCAGAAGTTTTCGAAATTCCATCATGTATGATGGAATCATCAAAGATTTGATCTTTTCTAACTCTGTCTGTAACTCACTAGAGGCTCGGGAAACAAAGAGAAGATGTATACGAACGAGATATCCAGCAACAATAAGAAGGAAAAAGATGGAATAGAGGAACTCCCGAGCATTTGTTGATCTCAGATGTGCCCATATCAATGGAACGGGTGACTCATTATTTCGATGAATCTTTTCGTCGGACAGAAGAAGATTCTGTAAACATTGACTCGAAATCTCACTTATCAGAGTCCATTGTGGAAGAATCTTCTGAGGAATTGACCGTGATATATCTGATCCATGCATCATATCATGAAAAATGGATACAAATTTTTGACTACTACTCAGTATCGGCAATGGGTCTGAAAGAGTATCTAAAAGGGTGAAATTGAGATATTTGCACCCTGTCGAAGTAAGGAACCATGGCATATATGTTTGGAACAGATTCCATTTTGAGACACTATCTCGTTGAAAGGTTCTATACATCTGCCCTTTCTCAACGCATTTATTTAGACAAAGACTCCGTTTTTTCCTCTTTCCGGATGGTAAATACTTCTCAGAACATGGAGTGTGAATCAAACCCATGTTTGAATTGAAACTGAGATACTGATGCAAGTTATTCCCTTCTGAATCAGATAGATTCATATCTGAAAGAGGCTGACAATAAGTTTTTTCCAAATTGACTATTTGTTCCTCTGTTAGAGGTGTTGCAGAAATGTCTGCGATCGAGTAAATAGCTCCACGAACGAATGGATCGGATCGAA